GAAATAAAAAAACATAGTATAGAAAAGATATCCAAAATGATATAGAAATCACTATCCTATCCTTAGTTTTTATTTCCTTAATTTAATTGAATTTCGTTTGATTAGGGCAAAGTTCCTTAAAAACCTCTGCCTTTTTTAAAATATCCTGAACAGTTCCTGTAGGCTGAGCGCCTTTTTCAAGGAAATAGAGAATAGCGGGAACGTTTAAATAAGTTTGATTCTTGATAGGATCATAAAAACCTACTTTCCGAAGATCTCTTCCTTCTCTTCGAGATCGAACATCAATTGCAACGATTCGATAGACGGCTCATCGGGATAGATGTAGATGAAAAAGAACCCCCCCTAGAACCGTATAAGAAGTTTTCTCCTCGTACGGCTCGATAAAAAATGATTCGAAGTTTTGTCTATGGATAAAATTAGAATAAATAGGAAAGGAATCCGTAAAATAAATTAGTCTATAATTTAACTCATAGTCATTTTTTTTTTTTTTAGCTTCCTTCCTGAAAAAAAAAAATCATTTGTACTCATAACTCAAGTTCAATAATTCTCAAATATATTAAATATTAAAGAAATGAATCTTTTTTTTTGAGTGGTCTTTAACCCCCCCTTTTTTCGTCTCATTTCAAATATATTTGGATTCTTTATTTGGATCCGTGAGACAATTGAAGTGGTGTTTCCTTGTTCTGGGATCCTTTATCTTGGTTTTAAATCATTGGGTTTAGACATTACTTCGGTGCTTCTTAATCCTTTCAAAATGGTAGCAACATACCCCTTTTGTGATTTCTTTCTATCAAAGAATCATACCGATGGTTGATTCGTGCGCGATACACTGTGGATCAAAAAAGTTTTAGCCGTTCCAACAAATTTTTTTGAATTGAAAATTTGCTCGAATCGGATCCTTTCGATTTCTATATCGAAGATATACTTACGAAGTTGTTCCAATTTATTGATTGGCATTAACCCTAGATCGTTGCCCCTGAGAAATTAATCAATACTTTCTACTCGAGCTCCATCACGAACTATTTACATTACAACCCAATAAAAAAAAGAAGGGTTCTAGTAAAATAGAAAAACGACGTCGAGCCAAGAGCACCTTCATTTCTATATAAAATGGTGGATGTAAGAATAAGAATCCACACCGGATCGTGTCCTTCAAGTCGCACGTTGCTTTCTACCACATCGTTTTAAACGAAGTTTTACCATAACATTCCTCTAATTTGGAACCAGTATGGAATTGATTCAATTATGGAATCATGAATAGTCATTGGTTCAGTCGGTACAGAGACACAGTCATTTATATTTTTTCTTATCTACATAGATAAGAAATATTTTTCTGAAGAAAGATTAGCAAGACCCCGGCTTTTTTGTATTAATGGAACTTTTTCTATAAATCTCTATCTCAAAAAATGTCTAACAGAAATATCCAGAAATCTAAATATAGAAATAACATAACTAACAGAAATCACACGAATAAATAAATTCTATTTGACTCTGCCTCTTCAAGTGACTCAATAAGATAGACTGACCCATTCCAACTTCCCAAAACTTCCCAAAGATTCAATCCATAAAGAATCATTACAAATCTTTATACTTGAAAAAGTTTCTTACTTCTATACTTCTACATCATTATTTGAGTCAAGTTTTACAATAAAGACTCCATTTGATTATCATAAGAAAAAGAATTTTCTGTTTCTTTTGGAATGGAATTGTCAATGATGTAAAGCAAATAATAAAAATAGATCGAACAACCAAAAGAAATATCATTGTTAAATATTTAAATTTTAATATTTTAGGGATACAAATGATTTTTCACAAAAATGGAATTTTTGTCACTGAAATAGGATAACAATACATACCTATAGGCTAAGCACTTCCTCTTTTATATGTATTTTCATATTTTGTTTAACCTGAGGTTCAGTAATCTTTCTACAGATCTATGTCCCATCTTATCTTTATCTGGATCACAAAAGGGTTTAGTTACTTTTGCATGTAATTTGAACTCGATTTAGTTCAGTTTGTGAAAAATTCAGATATGATTCCGAAAAGAATCATTCAAAATCAAAAAAGAAAGAGGAATCATATTCTATCCAATATTAGACCTTGAAACAGAACCTTGTTGAACAAAAAAGAAGTATTCGGATACAAGGGATATGCTCTGGGACGGAAGGATTCGAACCTCCGAATAGCGGGACCAAAACCCGTTGCCTTACCGCTTGGCTACGCCCCATTTCTATTTTTATTGGACACTAATAAAGAATAATATTGGTATTAAGTGTTCGTCAATTCCAGTCCAACTATCGATATAAAATCTTTCTCCTTTATAGAATTGATTATAGATTCGTTGCTAGAATTTTGACATGTGTATATCTAGAATTCAACTGAATTTATTGATCATTACATATAATTCAATTAAGATATTGTATGAAAGTATGATTTCTTCTATTCTCCTTTGAGAATTGGAGGATTTTTGATTGAGTGGAAAAAGAAGGATTTTTTTGTCTACCTTACTTTCTTCATTTTTCCTTATATCAATAACTCAATCAAAATGCAATTATCTCGACGAAAAAAAATGTCTGTTATGCTTAATATCTTTAGTTTGATCTGTCTTAATTCTGCCCTTTATCCGAGTAGTCTTTTCTTGGCCAAATTGCCCGAAGCCTATGCTTTTTTGAATCCAATCGTAGATGTTATGCCAGTCATACCCCTGTTCTTTTTTCTTTTAGCCTTTGTTTGGCAAGCTGCTGTAAGTTTTCGATAAGATCTTTAATAGTATCCTAGAAAATTCATGATTTATTCGATAAAAATGATAACAATTGATAAGATCAAATAAGTCTGACAGTATGAACCTTCAATTCAAACATTGAAATTCTCGGATAGCCGCGAGAAATCCGTCTCGCCCCATTTCCCGATTTTAATCCTTTTTCTCCTTTTTCCGGCGAAATACCTTATTAGCTTAGGGTCGCTTACAATATCTAATTGTTGGTATGAAAGTGATTTGTGGTAATCAAAGACTCTTATTAAAAATTGAAGAATTTCAACTTCATTTGAATTTCTGAACATTCTTTTCTATTTCTATAATTCATTTCTTGGTGTCAAAATAGGATATGTGATATAAAAATGGAGGATCTATTATCTTTTCTTTTCTCGCTTTTTTTTTCAAAAAATGATCTTGGAGGTTGTGTAATGCTTACTCTCAAACTTTTCGTTTACACAGTAGTAATATTCTTTGTTTCTCTCTTCATCTTTGGATTCCTATCCAATGATCCAGGACGCAATCCTGGACGTGAAGAATAAAAGAAAAATTTCGTTTTTCTTGCTTGATTTTACAATTTTCTTAATATTTTATTTTAGCTATTCCACACATTTCACTAGGAAAAAAATAAACAGGGGTTTGCTAAATTTGAAATAAAAAAATAGAAAGTCATCAACGGAAAGAGAGGGATTCGAACCCTCGGTACGAATAACTCGTACAACGGATTAGCAATCCGCCGCTTTCGTCCACTCAGCCATCTCTCCCAATTGAAAAAGATAATTACTATGTTACATTACACATCAAGTAAGGATTAAAGAAAGTATTTCTTTCACATTCTTTATCGTTATTATATAATTAGCAATTCCATTTAGATGCTCGAAAGATCCAAATAGAAAAATAAAGAAAGAAGACCTTCTTGCTTTGATTTTGTTCGAAGTGCCCTTTTGGCCTGGCCCGGTCAATACCCAGCCGGGCCTTTTTTTGTTCCAAAAAATTCCCTTTATTTTTTATTTATAGGCAACATACTCTAAATAGCCAATTTTGTATCTGTGTAACAATTTCCGTTCTGGGGTTTACATATACTTATCCTTTTTGTTATAATGGAAATTGAGAATGATTTTTGATTCAAAAGAATCAATTAAGTATGTATCAATTTGTATTTTCTTATGTCATTAGGCAAACCAAATTTTAGATTCAAATCCAAGAATCATTCACGAATTCTCAGTCAACGAATAGTTAATGGTTCCCATTTGTCATAAATTTTGGTTTTTTTGAGTGAAAATATACATTTTCTTTTTCAATAGAAAAGTGAGGGGAAGCTTTTTGGCATTGTGTGTTTTGAGATACTATACAATCAATCGAAGGGGTAGATCAAATACAAGCAAAAGGGGAAAAAGGGTTTCTTTTCTCATTTTTCTAAATTTAGAAAAATGAGAAAGAAAAGGGATGCAAGTACAATAAACTAAAATTTAGTAATCCAACCCAAAAAGGGAAATTTTGATCCGATTGTGTATCGTTTTGGCGGCATGGCCGAGTGGTAAGGCGGGGGACTGCAAATCCTTTTTCCCCAGTTCAAATCCGGGTGCCGCCTCATCAACAAACGAATCGAAATCTCTTATTCTGTTCGGCTGATATAACTCAACCAAATTTTACCCAGCAGAACAGAAAGAATAAGGGGACTGTGAATACTTGGTTGATCCTAAAATCCGTTCTGGTTATTTTGTAAATAAATCTTTGAATCCAAAATGAAAAGAAAGATTATAATGGTCGAAGCAAGATTTCCCGACTCCTTTCTACTACTAATGTAATGTCTACTGATTGGGTCTTGATTGGATAGCCGGCAGATAATTTCACTACTGGTTGGGGAAGTTCTTTCTATACTGTAATCTACATATATAGACTCGCGAGAATCTCTGAGTGTTTAGGCATTCAATCACTATTAGATTGAGATGGATAATTGACTTTTTTATAGAAAAAGTGAAAAAAATCTCATCTTTTTTTTAACCCCTCGTCAAGAGTATAATATACTATCTCTCAACTCCTTCAGAGAGATACAACTCCTTCAGAGAAATAATCAGGAAAGGGTACGTATTAGATCAAATAGGAAAAAATTGTAATAAATAGCAATTGATCTATTTTTACTTTGAAGGGCAAGAAAAAAGGAATGGACCCTCTTATTTTATTACTAGATGTTCCATTAGTAACATTCCTTTGTAGTGTTATTGTTTATTTTACTTGTGTTTAGTCTTTCCCGATTAGAAATCATATAGGAATTTTTGAAATGGATTTATTTGATTGGTTCATCAATAGTGTTCGGCCAGAATCCCCTTTTGACTCTGGACCATTCATTCTACTATTATTAGTGAGCAATAATGGAATAATTCTATCATAGAGATAAGGGACATAATTCACATGGATATAGTAAGTCTCGCTTGGGCTGCTTTAATGGTAGTCTTTACATTTTCCCTTTCACTCGTAGTATGGGGAAGAAGTGGACTTTAGAAGCACTCCTAATTTAGTTGAGGAATGAAACGGTATCAATTGTTTTATAGATCGTTCTGCAACGCATTTTTGATTTGAATTGAAATCATTTTCAAATCAAAATATCTTCATTTCCAAATTCCATTGGATTCTAGTGGAGAAATTGATTCTATAACAGTAAAACAATTATTTCAGATTCATCGGAATAAATAGATGTATCAAAAGAAATAGAATTGGGTCCTACGTCAATTCCATATATGGATTAATAACTACATATATTGAAGATAGAAGCTAATATAGTATACCAACTTTATTAGAAACAATTTTATACACTACTATAACACTAATAGAGAGTATGGTAAGTAAGAAATTTCTTTCTTACTTACCATACTCTCGGATCTCATAGAAGACCGCCGACGATAGCCCGTTGATTTCATTTAAGACGTAAAAATAGAATACTTTTCATTTGATTTCTTCAACTATTGATAAGAATTCAGAAGTCAAGTTTCATTTAAAGTTAATCATTTTGACTGACTGTTTTTACGTAAATTATAAGTAGAAAAGCAGTAGGAACTAAAATGAACAGTGCAGTAGCAATAAATGCAAGAATATTTACTTCCATAATCTCATCGTTTTTTTTTATTTCACAATAACTCGGGATTTAATCCCATAGAGATGATAAATCTTTCACCTGTCAATTCAATGAATGCATTACCTATCGATTATCTTGAATCGGATCAATATCATGAATAACAATATCTGAGCTATTAAATTAATTCGTCGTCGAGAATTGAATAGTATAACATACGAACACCTTTTATCCATACCGAATCCAATCTTGGATTCCCGGACCAATCAAAAATTCCTTTACTTTATTTATCCTTCTTTTCTGTTCTTTCTTTTCTGTTCTTTTTTTTTCTATAACCTACCTTAGGTCTTCCTTATAGAACCATCAAACGAAACGAAATCTAACCACCCGTCCGAACTACAAAACTCCAACAAACAATACAAGCGAAGTGGAAAAAGAGAGGAATTAGGTTCTAAATTTTAATGATCTAAATTGATTTGGAAGACAAAGAAGTATGAGAAAGATGAGTTGCAGGAGAAAAGATGGAATATTCTATCAACTTCACTATTTTAGTTATTTTCATTTTAGTTTAGGGTTTGTTCTTTCTTCGACAGAATCCTGAAAAAAAGAAGGGAAACCCCTTCAATTATGCTCTCTGTCCCTTCTTTCACAGAAAATGGAGAGGCGAATTGATGTACTTATTGGATCCGTCGGGACTGACGGGGCTCGAACCCGCAACGTCCGCCTTGACAGGGCGGTGCTCTTGCCTATTGAACTACAATCCCAGGGAAATAAGAAGAGATCTAGCAGAAATTTTGGATTCTTTTTTATTCTCTCGTATCAGGTATTTCTTAAGAACAAGAGTGTTCTACCATCTGATAGTAGATTGACAAATTGTTGGGCCGAGCTGGATTTGAACCAGCGTAGACATATTGTCAACGAATTTACAGTCCGTCCCCATTAACCACTCGGGCATCGACCCAACGCCTAATTCATTTTAGACGTTCCACAATCAACTTCCTTTCGTCTCCCAGGCAGATTTGACAAATACATATCACTTGATCTAAAATACAAAGTCCCACTGAGTAGACTATTAGAAGGACTTGACAAATATAGATCACTTGATAGAAAATCCCACTCCTATAGTCTTGAGTCTTGGTATACCCCCAGAGGGACTTGAACCCTCGTTTTCTCCGTGAAAGAGAGAGGTCGTAACCACTGGACCATAGGGGCCTATGGCCACCTTGATTCATAAATCAACTAGAAATAATAGGTCCCGGCCACCTTTAGAAAATAAAAAAACACTAGAAAGAAAATAGGTAATAAGAAAAATACCATAGGTAATTAATAGGTAATTAATCCACCTTAACTTAATATAACTCAGGCCGAGAGCCGCCTTTAGGAAATGAATAGGAGATGAATCAAACCGAAAAACTCGTTAACTATTCTGGAGGTTAATGGTAATCAAACTTTACCATTCAATTACAACCTTAAAACTTGATTTCATTGGTCTTTCTCCTTTCACAAAGGGTTCTGCGTTGGATCCAAGATCCTTTACTCTCCAGTGGATTCAAGGTGCTTTACCAAAATATTATTTGACCACTTAAATTATATTGCGCCCTAAGTCATACTGTCAATTGACGACAGGACAGGAGGGCAATAAAAGAAGAGAGAAGACGGAAATATAGATTAGGTATAT